AAAAGATTTATGGATGAACTTAACAATTTGGATAATATATCCAAATCTATTCCTTCCTGATTGAAGAAAGGAATTCCTATGACTCCAACGAACAACGTAAATAAAACTAATACAAGCATCGGAAATAACATAGTATTGTCTGACTCATGGGGATATGAGAAAGTGCTTTTAGTGCCAAAACGAGTAATACTAATAAAAGGCTGCACCGTGCTTCTTACATTTTCATTACTATTTTCATTACTATTAATTCGATATGTGTTTAAAAAATAAGTTTTTTCATTGTTTTTCGTCGTTAATAAATATAATAAACGCAAATTTTTTTTAAGAATTTCGGGTCCTTCTTTATCTTTACCCCATAGAGACATTGAATAGAACGAACTACTTTTTTTGCCACTGTAAGTTTGAAAATAAACGTTTAAATGTCCTTCAAAAGCAAGTAAATAGATCCGAAACATATAAAATGCAGTTAATCCTGCTGTGGACCAAGCTATTATTGCAAAAATAGGTGAATACAACCAACTATCATTAAGAATTTCATCTTTGGACCAAAAACAAGCAAGGGGTGGAATACCAGAAAGAGAAAGTGTACCCAATAAAAAAGCAGTTTTTGTAATTGGTACATGTTTTCTTAAACCGCCCATAAGAACCATATTCTGACTTTTATCTGGAGAATATCCAACAATAGCTTCCATCGCATGAATAATTGATCCAGATCCTAAGAACAACAATGCCTTCGAATAAGCATGAGTAATCAAATGAAATAAAGCAGCTCGATAAGACCCCATACCTAGAGCTAACATCATATAACCCAATTGAGACATTGTAGAATAAGCTAAGCTTTTCTTAATATCTTTTTGAGCAAGAGCTAAAGTGGCTCCTAAAAATAATGTTATTATACCTATCAAAGCTATTAGATTTAGAATGTAAGGTATAACTATGAAAAGAGGAAGAAGCCGAGCTACAAGAAAAATTCCTGCTGCTACCATAGTAGCGGCATGTATAAGAGCCGAAATGGGGGTAGGCCCTTCCATGGCATCAGGTAACCATACATGAAGGGGAAATTGGGCGGATTTAGCAACAGCGCCGGCAAATAATAGGGAGGCGCATAAAGTAACAAATAAAAAATTAACTTCATTATTATAAACCAAGTTATTGAATATTTCAAACAAATCCCGAAATTCGAAACTACCTGTTATCCAATAAAAACCCAAAATTCCTAATAATAAACCAAAATCCCCAACACGATTAGTTACAAACGCTTTTTGACAAGCATTCGCGGCACTGGGTCGTGTGAACCAAAAACCTATTAATAGATAAGAACACACTCCAACTAATTCCCAAAAAATATAAATTTGTATCAAATTAGAACTAGTAACTAATCCCAACATTGAAGTATTGGAAAAACTCATATAAGCAAAAAATCTCAAATATCCCTGATCATGAGACATATAATTGTCACTATAAATAAGAACCATAATTCCAACAGTAGTGATTAATATCGACATAATAGAAGTAAGTGGATCAACCAAGCAGCCAAATTCTAAAGAAAAATCATTATTGATGGTCCAAGACCATACATATTGATAGACAGAATTATTATTTATTTGCTGAATAGAAAAAAGGGCTGAAAAAACCATAACTATACTTAATAATAAAACACTAGGAAAAGCCCACATACGGCGAAGATTTTTTGTTGCCGTTGGAAAAAGTAGAAGTCCTGTTCCAATTAAGATAGGAACTGGAAGTGGAATGAAAGGTATAATCCATGAATATTGATATGTATATTCCATAATAAAAAAAAAAAAAAAATTATCTTAATTAATTGTTTCTGAGTCACCGGTTCTTATTTCTTTTCTTTTGAAAGGGGTCGGTTAATAAAAAAAAAAATTAAGATATATAAAATAAAACTTAAATAGAATTTTCTAGCCTTAATTATTCTGAATCTTTCCAAACTACTTCAAATATTTAAAATCAAGAGGTTATAATTGGTCAAATGATATAAATAAGTCACTAGTGAAAAATAAATACGTATTTAATTTTATTAATACTGAATTGTTAATATTAAATTCAAATTTTTAAATAAAATTTTATGAAGATAAAAAATGAAAATTAGAATTTTCATTTTAATTATTACGTATTACAATAATTTTTTTATATCTATAGAACAAGGATAAATAATTATACCAAAAACAGTATTTGATATGAATCATAAAGCCCATAACTAAAACTATTTATTGTAATTCGGTTATTTAGAATCATTAACCAATTTGTTTTGTAACTAATTGTTTGTCTTCCATTACAATAAAAGCTATTTGTAGGAAATGCTATGATATCCAACACTTTAATTTTACGGAAAAAAAAGGGGGCAAATAAAATGCCTTTAAATTATGTATTTTGTATCCTTTAACAGATTAACTACTAGTCTCATTTGATAATTTAAATTTTGTGGACTCTTTCTTCGAGCTTGACCAATTAAATTAATATTAAATTAATTAATATAATAAAAAAAATTATTAAAGTTTTTTTTTATTAAGCGGGAGAAGGATTGGGTTATTAAACTTTTCGATTTTTTTATTACATGTATAAATGTAACATGACGAAAATAGAAAGAAAACGAAACGGACAATCTTTTTTTTTTTTTTTATCAACTTCAATCTATTTGGCATAGTGTACCTTATCGTTCTTATTAATATTTTATGTGATTTTTACCCCCCCCCTTTTTTTTTGGAGTCTAATTTAGAGAAAAAATAGATAGAGAATAGTAAAGAACAATTGATTTTGAACAATAGATGTCTTTCACATCCAACCGAAAAACCTATTATAACTTTTTAATGGCAGTTCCAAAAAAGCGCACCTCTATTTCAAAAAAACGTATTCGTAAAAATATTTGGAAAAGGAAGGGATATAGGGCAGCATTGAAAGCTTTTTCGTTAGCGAAATCTCTTTCTACCGGGAGTTCTAAAAGTTTTTTTTGTGTAACAAATAAATAATCTGAATCGTTCTAATAACTAATAAAGTGATATAATTTTGTTTATAGTTTATTTATAAGTTATAAAAATGATAAATAATATTTATCAATTATAATTAATATTAACATCATAATAGTAAAAGAATAAATATTAATATATAAGATAAATTAAAATATAAACAATATACATTAAAAATAAAATAAATAAAAAAGAATTTGAATTAGTCTCATAATGTTTTAATTTAAACGAATATAAAATTGAATTTGTTTTACTTAAATTTGAAGCCAAATTTTTCTTTCGTTTCTGATATAGATAAGAATTCTGTTGTCTACTGAATTCTAAAAATGAATGGTACTTTTTTGTTTGAAAAAAGGGTAAACGCAAGCGCAAGGTTTCGCCTTTCATTTTAGTATGTTTTATCATTTTCCGGATGGGGATTATCACTTTCCCCATCGCCCTTACTCAATAATAAAAAGAATTTTTTTTTTAGTTATATTTTTGATTTTATATTATAAAGAAGAGGTCGTTGAAACTAATTGATTAAGTTTAAAATGTTTTTTTATAATCTTTTAAACCATTATTTTGGGTTTTAGAAATTATTATCACTATATAAATTCCTTAAACCCAATTAAATTAATAAAAGCCCCGTTTACATTTTTAGGTAGTTATATGACGAATGCGCCAATTTTGAGTGATCTATTTTAGATCCTATGTTTCGATTGGAAGATCGATCAAGATATAATATATATATATTAATTAAAAAATTTAGAAAATATTTTGAAGTACGGTACAATTTCTATACGAAATTTTTTTATATGATTGATACGACCATCCCAAATACCTAACTTAATGGGTTTGCTAAATCTTAACGCAAATTCTCTACACAACAAAAAATCCTAACGCAACCTAACTATGCAAATATTTACATAAATCTTTTGAGTGTATCGCTGAAATTGTGTTATATAAAAATTCTATTTTTTTATTAATCGATAAAATGCATTTTTTATTTTAGATTAATAAAATAAATGATAAAAGAAATTAATCATTAAAAAATGCAAACGAGGCAGAACATTTTTTTTACTTATATCCAGGGATTGAAGTAAAAATTATCTAGTTACAACTGTTCCATTTTAGTTTTAGGAGAGCATAAAGTAATAGCCTACGAAAAAATACATTGTTAGTTCAGTTAAATTGAAATAAAATTGACATCCTAAAATACTAAATAACTAAATAAAAAGATAATAATAAGAAAAATAAATATTATTAACGTTAACGAAAACGTTTTAATCCCTAATTTTTAAACAAGTTTTTATTCATCAATTTGAATGGTTTCCTAAAAAAAATATTGGATTGAATTAACTCCTTCAAGCTCGACGATTGAATAAAAATAGGTTATTATGATTTCGAATAAGCCGCTATGGTGAAATCGGTAGACACGCTGCTCTTAGGAAGCAGTGCTAGAGCATCTCGGTTCGAGTCCGAGTGGCGGCATGGCATCTTCTAAAAGAGTAAGTCCTATAATGAATTCAATTCCCGATTTCAATTCCTATAATTGAGGGACGCCCTTATAAATTTAATAATTTTTATGATATTTTCAACTTTAGAGCATATATTAACTCATATATCCTTTTCGATCGTTTCAATTGTAATTACAATTCATTTGATAATTTTATTAGTCGATGAAATCGTAGGACTAGATGATTCGTCAGAAAAGGGGATGATAGCTACTTTTTTCTGCATAACAGGATTATTAGTTACTCGTTGGATTTATTTGAGGCATTTACCATTAAGTGATTTATATGAATCATTAATTTTTCTTTCGTGGAGTTTTTCCATTATTCATATTATTCCGTATTTTAAAAAACATAAAAACCATTTAAGCGCAATAACCGCGCCAAGTGCTATTTTTACTCAAGGTTTTGCTACTTCGGGTCTTTTAACTGAAATGCATCAATCCGCGATATTAGTACCCGCTCTCCAATCCCATTGGTTAATGATGCACGTAAGTATGATGGTATTGAGCTATGCAGCTCTTTTGTGTGGATCTTTATTATCACTAGCTCTTCTAGTCATTACATTTCGAAAATTCATAAGGATTTTTAGTAAAAGCAATAATTTAGAAAATGAGTCAGTTTACTTTAGTGAGATTCAATACGTGAACGAAAGAAACAATGTCTTACGAAACACTTCTTTTATTTCGTCTCAAAATTATTACAGGTATCAATTGATTCAACAATTGGATCGTTGGAGTTATCGTATTATTAGTCTAGGGTTTATCCTTTTAACCGTAGGTATTCTTTCAGGAGCAGTATGGGCTAATGAAGCATGGGGATCATATTGGAATTGGGATCCAAAGGAGACTTGGGCATTTATTACTTGGACCATATTCGCTATTTATTTACATATTAGAACAAATAAAAATTTTGAAAGTGTAAATTCTGCAATTGTGGCCTCAATGGGCTTTCTTATAATTTGGATATGCTATTTTGGGGTTAATCTATTAGGAATAGGGTTGCATAGTTATGGTTCATTTACATTAACATCTAATTGAATAAAAGACTTGACGAATAGAAACATAGGACGGCATACAGGTATATATACGAAAACTTCATGTAAACAATCAAGAACCATTTGAATCATTTCCATTACTTGATTCAAATGGTTCTCACAAATTCAAAAGATATCTAGTTATAATAGAATTCCAATTTATTTATTTTACTTAAAAGAATATAAAAGACTTATTTTTTTTTTTTATTGTACAATCAACCATTTTTAAAATCATGGGATTTCAGTTTCATTTTTTGGTTTACTCACAAAAACTATCGAAAAAAATAATTGGATATAATAGCTTCGACCTTGTCAACTGATAATGATAAAACGAAATCGGGATAAACACCAATACCTATTACAGGTAAAAGGATAGAGATCGAAACAAATAATTCTCGCGGTCCAGAATCAAAAAAATAAGAGTTTGGGGCATTAAAAAGCTTGTATCCATAGAACATCTGGCGTAACATAGATAATGAATAAATAGGAGTTAATATCATTCCAATTGCCATTACAAAAGTTATTAATATTTTTGTCATTAAAAGATATTTTTGACTAGTAAGTATTCCAAAAAAAACTAATAATTCGGCAACAAAACCGCTCATGCCCGGTAATGCAAGAGAAGCCATTGATAAGATACTGAAAGTCGTGAATATTTTTGGAATTGCGATAGCCATTCCGCCCATTTCGTCGAGATAAACAAGACGTATTCTATCATAACTCGTTCCGGCCAAGAAAAAAAGCGCAGCGCCAATAAATCCGTGAGAGATTATTTGTAAAATGGCTCCGTTGAGTCCTGTATCGCTTATAGAACCAACTCCTATAATTATGAAACCCATATGAGATACAGAAGAGTAGGCTATTCTTTTTTTTAAATTACGCTGACCGGGAGATGTTGAAGCTGCATAGATTATTTGAATTGTGCCTACTATAATCAACCAGGGAGAGAATATAGAATGGGCGTGGGGTAATAATTCCATATTGATCCGAACCAATCCATACGCTCCCATTTTTAATAAGATTCCGGCTAAAAGCATACAAGTACTGTAATGTGCCTCTCCATGGGTGTCTGGTAACCATGTATGTAAGGGTATGATCGGTGATTTGACAGCAAAAGCAATAAGAAATCCAATATAGAATATTATTTCCAGTGCTACAGGATACGATTGATTAGCTGATGTTTCAAAATTTAATGTTGGTTCATTGGAACCATATAAACCAATACCCAAAACTCCCATTAATAAAAAAACGGAACTTCCTGCAGTGTACAAAATAAATTTTGTAGCCGAATACAAACGTTTCTTTCCCCCCCACATGGATAGAAGTAGATAAACTGGAATTAATTCTAACTCCCACATGATGAAAAAAAGTAAAAGGTCTCGAGAAGAAAATGGTCCTATTTGACCGCTATACATTGCTAACATCAGAAAATGGAATAGTCGGGAATCTCGAGTAATCGGCCGAGCCGCTAAAGTAGCTAAAGTTGTGATAAATCCTGTCAGTAAAATGGGTCCTATAGAAATTCCATCTATTCCCAATCTCCAGTAAAAATCAAAAAAATTGATCCATTTATAATCCTCTGTCAGTTGCATTAATGGATCATCCAATTGGAAACGATAACCGAATGCATAGGTTGTTAGAAGGAGTTCCACTGTGCATATACCTATAGTATACCACCGAATTATCTTATTTCCTCTATGAGGGAGAAAGAAAATTAAGGAACCCGCGAATATTGGCAAAACTACAACTAGCGTTAACCAAGGAAAATTATTCATGGTAAAAACAAGATAAACTTGGACCAGAAAAACCCGTGCTCAAAATAAATAGTTTTTGAGCGCGGGTTTTTGTCGGTAAAGGTAAAAAAATCAAATGTATTCAAGTGGGGTTTTCTGGAACGTATTAATAAGCCAGACCCATACTTCGAGTTGTTTCATGCCATAAATAAACTCGAACACTCAAGAAATCTGTCGGACAGGCGGATTCACATCTCTTACAACCGACACAGTCCTCTGTTCTTGGAGCAGAAGCAATTTGCTTAGCTTTACACCCGTCCCAAGGTATCATTTCTAATACATCCGTTGGGCAGGCGCGCACGCATTGAGTACACCCTATACACGTATCATAAATCTTTACTGAATGTGACATTTTGATCTATAAATTTTTGAATGTCAGAAAGTTTCGATCTAGTAAACTTGTAAATGAATCATATATTTAGACACCAGATGAATCAATAATTTATCATAATTTTTCTAATCAATCTACTTCTGGATTGACTCATGCGATAGAGCCAAGATACTTTAATTTCTTACATTTTTGAAAACATGTATTATTACGTAATGTATGGTCATGGTAATTCTAATTTATGAATATTAGAATTTATATGATTAATACTACTTATTCAACAAATTCGATTGATTGATACGAGTTGATTTTCTGTTACGATAAATTGATGAAACAATAGCCGGGCCAATAGCTGCTTCAGCGGCTGCAATAGCTATAACAAAAATTGAGAAAATATTTCCTTTTAATTGGCGACTATCAAAAAAATCAGAAAATGTTACGAAATTCATATTAACCGCATTCAGTATAAGTTCAAGACACATAAGGGCTCTAACCATATTCCGGCTCGTGATCAATCCATAGATACCGATAGAAAATAAGTAGGCACTCAAAACAAGTACATGTTCGAGCATCATTGACCAACTCCTTATCAATTTCGATTCATTTCAATATGAACTGAACAACAATTCAACAGATTCAATTGACTAGAATAAAAAAAAGTACGGAACAAAGGCAGATTTTCTATTGTTAATAGATTTTCTATTGTTAATAGAATAGATTGAATAATTTCTATTTTAGACATAAAAAATCTTTAATTAAAGGGAAATAAATGTAATGTAATAAAACCGAACAGAGTTTAATGTGCATTGCTAATTCTATAAATTTTTTACTGTCGCGCCACGGCAATTGCACCTATCAAAGCGGCTAAAAGAATTATCGAAACGAATTCAAATGGAAGAAAAAAATCTGTTGATAAATGAATTCCAATTTGTTGACTATTACTTATCAAATCTTGCTCTATAATCTGGTTTGATCTTGTAGTCCAAATAATTCCGTACCATGACGTATCCGTAATAATAATCATGAGTAAAACAAAAATACTTGTACAAACTGGCAAAGTAACCACATCCCCAATGGTCCAAAGATTCAAATCTTTGTAATATTCTGAACCATTCATGAACATCACAGCAAATACGATTAAAACATTTATAGCTCCCACGTAAATAAGGAGTTGTGCAGCAGCTACAAAATAAGAGTTTAATAGAATATAGAATAAGGATATACAAACAAGAACCAGTCCCAATGAAAAGGCAGAATAAATGGGGTTGGTAAATAATACCACCCCCATACCTCCTAGTATAAGAACCGATCCCAGAAAGACTAAAAGAAAATCATGTATTGGTCCGGGCAAATCCATTATATGTAAAATAAGAGATAAATAGAAATGTTTTTCATGACCTTATTGAGACCCGACCAGAAAATTTTTTTTTATGATTTTTGAGCAATTCCTAATTTAATCCTAAGTAAATAAATACTAAGGGATATGAATAAATGTGAGTACTATTATTGGACTAATTTCATTCTTTATCTGAAAGAGTCGTTCTAATTCTAAACTATATATTTTAAAACAATTATGGATATATTAATTAATGGATTTTCAATCCAAATTAAGACGCGTTTCTTACCAACCAATCAATAGTTGGTATTTGTAGTTATTGACCAAACAACACGAAAGAAACCTAAATTCCTTCTATATTAGTTATTAGTAAAGTAATTATAAATTATTCGTTAATAAGAGATTTACTTATTTATTTGAGGCGAATTCAAAATTGTTCGAATTGTATAATCGTCAATTACTGACATTGGTAAACGACCCAAAGCAATTTGATTATAATTCAATTCGTGACGATCATAAGTAGAAAGTTCATATTCTTCAGTCATTGATAAACAATTCGTTGGACAATACTCAACGCAATTACCACAAAATATACAGACTCCGAAATCAATACTGTAATTAAGCAGCCGTTTCTTGCGAATATCATTTTCCAATTTCCAATCAACAACGGGTAGATCTATAGGACATACACGAACGCATACTTCACAAGCAATACATTTATCAAATTCAAAATGGATTCGACCGCGGAAACGATCCGCGGTGATTAATTTTTCATAAGGATATTGAATAGTTACGGGTAAACGATTTGCGTGGGATAAAGTAATCATGAAACTTTGACCAATGTACCTTGCAGCTCGTACTGTTTGTTGACCATAATTCATGAACCCAGTTACCATAGAGAACATATCGTTAATATATATATGAATAGTTTTATGTTTGTTTATTTCTCTTGTTTGAGACACATTGTGAATATAGAATGTTACTTTACAGTGAAAAGAGTTGGAAAGAAGTTGTTAATAATAGATTACCGAGAGAAATAGGTAAAAGAAATTTCCATCCAAGATTCAATAGTTGGTCCATTCTTAGCCTCGGTAAAGTCCATCTTGTTGTGATAGGAATGAACAAGAACAAATAAGTTTTAGCTAATGTAATAAAGATACCAATTATCGCTCCAAAAACGCCACATGTTTTATTTATTTCAAAAAGCTCAGAAACATATATGTCCGGAATAGATATATTCCAACCTCCCAAGTAAAGAACTGTTACAAATAATGAAGAAACCAATAGGTTTAGATAGGAAGCAACATAAAATAACCCAAATTTTATACCCGAGTATTCGGTTTGATAACCTGCTACTAACTCTTCTTCTGCTTCTGGTAAATCAAAAGGTAATCTCTCACATTCTGCTAGGGAAGAAATAATAAAAATGATAAACCCTATAGGCTGACGCCACAAATTCCATCCCCAAAAACCATATTTTGATTGCGCCTCAACAATATCAATTGTACTTAAACTGTTAGATAATTATAGTCGGTGATACCATCACTGTTACCATCGCTATTACAGAACCGTACATGAGATTTTCACCTCATACGGCTCCTTGAAGGCCAGAAATAAATATAGGGACCGCGTCAGTATTCTTTTTTGAATCTTGATATGTTTGTAGGATGGATAACTATCGGCCGGTCCCAAATTAGACCAATTTAATTCTGTCTGTTAGAATTATTTTAATTCAAAATAAAATCAAAAAAGTACTTCTGAATTGATCTCATCCTTTCTTTAATTTAATTAATTTCAATAATAATTTCAATTCTTCTTTGTTCAGTAATAACTTAACTGTTCAATAAAATACTTCTTGTAAAAATATCAATAACCCGTTGGTTTCACGTACGAAAAAAAAATTCTATATTAATTAATGAATTATGACACAAATTCTATATCTATTAATATGTATATGGGAAAGAATAAAAGTAACAAATAATAAATAAAGTATATCTTTTTTTTTTTTTTTTTTTCGTTCCTATTCTTCTTTCTATTTCTGAGAAAAAGAGGGCTTTCAAAATAAAGTAAAGGATTATTTCGTTTCGAATAGTTATTTATTAAATCGGTGGATAGGAGTATACTCTGGATCGGAATCGTGTCATGGGGAGTACTGCCTGATCATTTCTACCAACTTAAAGCCCCAATTAGTATTCTTTGTTTGTATATTATGTAAAAATGTCCTTTTGGAGAATTTACATAGTCTCCATTACTAATCCTTTCCATATGTTCGTGTTTCTAACCATCCACTCGTTTTTGCTCAATCCCCCGTTATGCTAATACATAAAAATGATAGTGAAAACTCAATACGGTTGATCTTTTGAACCCGCTTCAAGTCAGGATGACTAATCAACCAATCTTGGGGGAAACGGTCTCTTCTGTTTATGTTTATGTTTATTTCCGCTTAACTCTCTAACTCTTATACATAGAAAATGAGAATCAATCTTTTTACTGCGAATTTATATATAAGCTGTTTTCTTTCACTCATATAACTATTTGATTTAGTTCATCAACCCGAATAATGAATAAAAAAAAAATTAAGATATCTACTCAATCCATTCCAACCCTTTCCTTGAAAGGAAGGAATAGAGAAAAGTTTATGTCTATGTATCAACGAATCGCACGTAGAGATATTGATAACACACATAAAGTTAATGGTATTTCATAACTAATCGATTGAGCAGCAGCTCGTAGACCGCCTAAAAAGGAATATTTATTATTTGACCCGTATCCCGACATAAGAAGTCCAATTGGAGCAATACTGGAAATAGCAATCCATAAAAAAACACCGATATTGAGATCCGCTAAAACAAGGTGATATCCAAAAGGAACTACTGAATAGCTTACTAAAATTGATATGACTGCTATGGATGGCCCGATACTGAATAAACGAGTATCCCCCCTAGATGGAAAAAGATTTTCTTTGAAAAGTAGTTTTGTCCCATCTGCTAGAGCTTGAAGAACTCCCAAAGGGCCGGCGTATTCAGGTCCAATACGTTGTTGTATCCCTGCCGATATTTCTCTTTCTAACCATACAATTACCAGTACGCCTATTGTGATTCCCACTACAAGAGTCAAAATAGGAACAAGAACCCATAGAATTCCATAAACCTCTTTAAAAAATTCTAATCTAGAAAAAGAATCGATATCTTGTACTTCCGGTGTATCAATTATCATTTCAACGATCAACTTCTCCCATAATGATATCTATACTACCTAGTATCGTCATAATATCAGCCAATTTCATTCTTTTAACTAACCGCGGAAGAATTTGCAAATTGATAAAACCCGGCGGGCGGATTTTCCATCTCCAAGGAAAACCACTCTGATCCCCTATGAGAAAAATTCCCAATTCTCCCTTTGGGGCTTCTACTCTCACATAAAGTTCTTGTTTCGGCAATTCAAATGTAGGAGACGGCTTTTTACTAATAAATCGATATTCAAAATCATTCCATTCCGGATTCCTTTCTCTATCAAAGTATCGTATTTCTAAATTCTCATAGGGTCCCCCTGGAATTCCTTCCAGGGCCTGTTGAATAATTTTTACGGATTCTATCATTTCACCAATTCGGACTAGATAACGAGCCAATGAATCTCCTTCTTTTTGCCACTGTACTTCCCAATCAAATTCGTCGTAACATTCATAATGATCAACTTTACGAAGATCCCATTGTATTCCGGAAGCTCGCAGCATTGGTCCCGATAAACCCCAATTTATTACTTCCTCTCTACCAATAATGCCTACTCCCTCGACTCGTTCTAAAAAAATAGGATTTCGTGTAATAAGTTTTTGATATTCAGCAACTCTTGTTAAAAAATAATCGCAGAAATCCAAACATTTATCTATCCAGCCATGAGGTAGATCGGCCGCTACTCCTCCGATACGAAAATAATTATGCATCATTCTCATACCGGTGGCAGCTTCGAATAGATCATATACTAATTCTCTTTCTCTGAAAATATAGAAAAAGGGAGTTTGTGCACCAATATCCGCCATAAAAGGACCGAGCCATAACAGATGAGAAGCTATACGACTCAACTCCAACATAATTATTCTGATATAGCTGGCTCTTTTAGGTACTTGAATATTTCCCAACTGTTCCGGTCCGTTTACAGTTATTGCTTCTGTGAACATAGTAGCTAAATAATCCCACCGTGTTACATAAGGCAAATATTGTATAATTGTTCGATTTTCCGCAATTTTTTCCATTCCTCGGTGTAAATAACCCAATATTGGTTCACAGTCAATAACATCTTCACCATCTAGAGTAATGATGAGTCGAAGAACACCATGCATTGATGGGTGGTGGGGGCCCATATTGACTATCATGAGGTCTTTTCTTGTAGCCGGTATATTCATAGGTTTTTCCTCGATTCATTCTTTCATGAATTGCTGAAAACGAAAAAAAGTTCATTAAAATTCAAGATCTAATAAATCAAATAATTCAAAATGCCTTTATAAAAATAAAATTAACGAGTTTTTGACTCCCGAATATCCAACCGATTAATTAATTCTTTATAACATATTCTATTTTTCTTTGACAAATAAGACAGTAATCGTTGGCGTTTTCCCAGAATTTTACGTAAACCTCTCTGAGATAAATAGTCTTTTTTGTGTAATTGTAAATGTGAAGTAAGTCTTCGTATCCTATTGGTGAAACTAACTATTTGAAATTCAACAGATCCTCTGTTTTCGTCTTTTTCTTCTTGTGAAATAACTGAGATGAATGAATTTTTTACCATAAACTGAAATCTTCTCTCCCCCCCTCTTTTTATTTTAAGATATTTTTTATTGATAGATATCTTTATTGATCAGTAATAATAATGCCCCTAATTTTTATTTGGTATATACAATAATTTGAATTTCGTTATTAATTTCTAATTTTTTTAATTTAATAAAACTTACTCAATCCTATTTTCATTTTAAAATTGGATTTGAAATGAAAGGGGATACAAAAGTATGGTTGGTTTCTTCACTCACAAAAGATAAAAGTTTAGACCTAAAATAAGAAAATTTTGTTCATTCTAGATCTAATTGATATGTCATTGAATTAGTATCATGTATCAGAATGGAATGTAAGACAATGTATGCGTGCATCTCTTTGTCGTCATAGACCAGATATGGTATGGGAAATATAGGAAAAATTTACTATTAATGAATTTTCAATCGCGGATACATATGTATCCTTACCATACTGAAACAACTGCCATTATTGGTATTAAACCAATAACGATTCATACAAGCTAAATCTTCTAATCGATAATTGGGCCAAAGAAATAGCTTTAATTTTATAAGTTTTTTTTTATATTTTTTGCTTTTATCCACAACTTGACTGTTTACCTCATTCCCATTACAAAAAGATGTCTTTCTATGTCTATTCTTAGAATTTAAACAAATTAGAATTCGCAATTCTCTACGACGTCTAGGCAATAAAATATTTTCAGGAACAAACAAATCATAATTTTTTTTATATCTATTTCCAGTCATCTTTTGATGTTTTGTAATGACTTCATCAGAATTCTTATCAACATGTTTTTTTTCTCGGTATCTTTGATTTATTTGATGTTTACTTTTATGAACTAATGAAATACCGAGGGTTTGATACATAATAAATTTTCCATCATTTTTTATAGCTAGACGAATTGGTTCAATAATCAAAAATCCCCTTTTAATAAATTCTGTAAGAGTTACATCTTTCTGAATCGTCAAAATATCCAGACTCATTTCGCCCCTTTGAATAGAGGATATAGTAATTTCTCTTGGATTTATCAGTCTAAGCAGGAGACAATATACGTTGATGTTATTGATTATTTTTTTATTTAAAGAATCATCCCATCTCAATTGAAAATACAAATACCTTTTTAGGAAGAAATCAAACTCCGCTTTTGTATTGATCTTGTATTGCTTTTTATTTCTATGTTTTTTCATGTCCGATCCCGTATAATCTTCTTCAACATCTTTTTCTTGGTTTGAAAGAGCTGATTTAAGATCTGCTTGGCCCGTGGATTCTTTTTCTCCTTGATTTCGGTTTTCTAATTCAAGAGATTTTTTTTCATTCGACGATATTGATATAAAAGGATCTCTTTTTTTATTTCCAGTGATGCTTTTGTTTTCACTAGCATTTTTTTTTATATTAGAATTAAAAAGTAGTAATTTAATTGGTATAACCCACGGTTTCATTTTATACGTATTATAAAGTCTCACAAATTCTGGCAAGAACCAAAGTTCCAGATTTGATATGGGACGACTTAGTATTTCTTCATTCATTCCCATCCAATCCAAAAGGGGTTTTTGATTGGATAGGTTGATTTTTTGATCTTGCTGAAGTGTGAGATAAAAAAGACCCTTATTATTGATTTTATCAATTATTTGATACTTATTAACCCTAGTCTTAGTATATTTATTACTGTTAGTGTCAGTATCAATATTGATCCAGGCCTCAATATCGACCTTCGTTTTAAGACAAAAATCGAGAATTCTCCAATCAAAATATTTTCTATCCGTATTTTTATCCATATCTCGAATATCATCTTCTACCATATTAAATGATTTTTGTTTATGTGTGTTGTAATTATAAAAAATATCTTGGTTAGTTTTTACTTGGAATGGTGATCCATAAATTGAAGAGTACTTCTTAGTTTCATAATTTATAGATTTATATGCTAAAAGATCATATCCATATTGTTTTTTAAAATTATCCTTTTGATTCAATAATAAATCCGTTTCAATTTTTGTTTTTTTTTCGTAGTGAATTAATTCATCTTTTTCATATAAATCACACAAATCTTTATATAAATCTTTATTTTGAGCTATACAGTTCAATATATTTCGCCATTTTTGTGGTACTACTCTAGACCATTTAATTTGAGATACATCACATTGATATTGATAATGACTCCTTAACCAATTTGTCCATTGATTCATTCCAGAATTGCGAAGATTCTTAGGTCTTAATTCGGAATGAAATAGTTCTTGTCTTACAACAAAAAAATCCTTTATTTCATTCTTAAGAAAAAAGGGGGTTCCATTATATTGAAATACGGATTTCAATTTCTCTAACTTAATAAGTTGGGTTTGTGATAATTTGTAAAATACATATGCTTGTGAAAAGTAAGATAAGTCAAAAAAAGTCTTTGAATTTTTTTGACTAAGACTAATATTAGTATTAGAAAGTGACTCTTTTATAATCGAAATAAATTTAATTAAACTTTGATTTGTTTTATTAATTCTTTCTTGATTTGCTTCATTACTGTTAATGTTTTTATTAAAATTTTTTTTTGTTGATTCAAGAAAAAGTTGTGTATTGATACTAGGAATATTAATCATAGATAGAAAGATATCTATGTATATCTTTTCAATGAAAAATATTATAAAATAATGGGATTTGCGGATTAATCGAGCAGTTCTTCTTTTTAATATCTGCCAAATATTTTTTTGTGATTCCAATCTTTTATCATCATAACTTATTTTGTTAGAACTCAAATTTCTATCTGAAGTTATAAATCCCTTTTTCTTGTCTTTTGTAATTTTTTCTATTTGATTTATGATTGTGTTTATTCTATCAGTCAGATCTTGCATTTTTTTTTCTGTTAATGAATAATTTGTCCAATTCTGAGATCTAATTTGAATGGACGATTCCTGAATCATCCGATTACTGATTATTGAATCTTTTTTAATTTCACTCAATTCATATACTTCTATTTTTCTCAATCCAAATAATATAATTGGGTTTATTTTTGAGAGTTCTTTTATTATTTCTTTTATAAACAGAATGTTTTTAATGATCCATTTTTTTGGTTTTTTTGAGACATTTAGAAAAAATTTTGTTTGTTCTTTAAAAATTCCTAGAATTATAAAACATTTCTTTTGCAATTTTTTCATTTTTTTTTTGAGTTCTTTTAAAATCGGTTCAAAAAATGAAAGTTTTTTTCTGGGAGAACCAAAAGGTAGTTCAGCTTCCATTCCAAAAATTGTTAAAAAACAAAAATCATTTTTTTGACCTTGCTTTTTCATTGGATCATTATAAGGGGCTCGTAACTTAGATCTGTGCCAAGGTTTAAGACGAAAAGGAAATAGGATCTTGATCTGAATGCCGTCTGTTAACCAGTTTTTTGGAAATTCTTTTTCTGATAATTGAACGCCGTTATAGGTACATTTAACATGCATTTCTCTATTCCAATCCTTTAAGTCCTCATACCATTCCGGAAATTGAAATAATAGTATACGGACGATATTTTTAGCTATTATCAATGAAGGTAATATAATATATTTTCTAAGAATTGATTGGGTTACTAATAAAAAACCTCTCATTACTTGAGCAAGTAAAATACTATCCCAGGCTTCCGCTATTTGTATACGCACTTTCTCCTTTCTTTTGTCTTCTTCTTTTTTGTCCTCCTCTTTTTTTTTCGCGCTTTCTTTTGTCTTTTTCTCTGTATAATTCGAAATTGTGAATTCTGTGTTTTTCCACATCCAATTTCTAAAAAT